TGTATTAAAATGTATTTTTATTTTTATTGGTTCATAATTGATATTTCTGATATATTTTTATTTATTTGTTGGTAAAGTTTTATTTCTAATAATATAAGGTTCTATATAATATATAAATTAATTATTTGAATAAAATAACCTAATTTACTAAAAAAGAGGGTTATTTATATTATAATAATTACTTATATAAAATACAGATTATCTATACATGATATAGCATTATTAGGGAAAAATAAAGGTATATATATATATATGATTTATATAAATATAAACCTCAATTATATATATATAAATTACTTATATAATAATAATTAATTGTTAAATTTATTTAAAATAATTACTTATTTAAAATAGGTCCTTATATATATATATAATATATAAAAATAATAATTAACGGTACTTATTTATTTTATTTAGTACATTAAACATTTATTGCTAAATATGATAACAGTATATTCTACAGATCTCATTTTTAATAATTAAGAAAAAAAAAATGAGATCTGTAGAATATACTGTTACTAATGGAAAAGAATACTTTTATTCTTTTGGTTAGATGAAAGTTATCTCACTTGTCTTTTTTGTTCCCACGTTTTTATTTTTTTATTATTAAATTAATTAATTTGGGAGTTGGTTGTATAATTAGTAATGAATTTGTGTTAAGTTGAATTGTTTTGGTTAAATTGTATGGAGAAATTCGGTTTTTACTTTTTTATTTTTATTAATTGGAATATTTAGTTAAATTTTATTTTTGTACCAATTTTTGATGTGGTTTAGATGGTAATTAGTTTTATTCTTGCTAATTTATTTGCTTTTAATTTATTTTATATGTAAGTTCTTGCTTGATTTAAATTATTTTATCTAAATGATTTTTTATTTTTGTTTAATTCGCAGTAATAAGTATTATAAATTTATGGGAATTTGATTTAGTAATTTTGATTTATTATTGGTAAAATTTGTGCCAGCATCCGCGGTTATACAATGAATATAAGTAAATATTTTTGGTTAAAGTAGTTAAAGTTTTATATTTGAGTTATTATTTTGTTTTTGGGTGAAATTTTAATTATTATTATAACTCTTTTTTTTTGAGGCTATTAGATCTTTAATTTGAAACTAGGATTAGATACCCTATTATTTTGGATATAAATTATTTTTAACCTAGGTAGTATTAGTTATGATCTTGAAACTTAAAGAATTTGGCGGTATTTTAGTCTATTTAGAGGAATCTGTTCCTTAATCGATAGTCCGCGTTTTACCTTACCAAGTTTAATTTTGTATGTATACCGCCGTTATAATGAATATCTTTTTAGAGTTTAATTAATTTTCTTGATTTATTTTTAAAAATTATTTCAGGTCAAGGTGCAGCTTATAATTTGGTGGAGATGGATTACATTTATATTTATTATTGAATTATTGGTTGAAATTCTGGTATGAAATTGGATTTAATTGTAATTTTTTGTAGTTTGTAGAATTGATTTTAGCTCTATAATATGTACACATCGCCCGTCGCTCTCATTATTTAATTGAATTGAGATAAGTCGTAACATAGTGGTTGTACCGGAAGGTGTAGCTAGAATGAATAATAATATACAGATTAAATCTTTATAGTTAAGAATTTCATTTACACTGGAATATTTTCCGTGCAATTCGGTATAATCTGATATTATATAAATTATTATTTTTTATATTATTTTAATATTTTTAATAAATCAATTTATTGTTTTTGTATATTTTGTAGATTAAATTTTTTTTATTATAGTTAATTTTTATAGTATTAGGATTTTTATTAATTTTTAAAAGTAGATTTTTGTCGTACCTTGTGTATCAGGGTTTATTAAATTATATAATTTATTTTTTGTTTCCCGATTTTAAAGGATTTAATTAAATATTTTAGTTATTGTTTTATAATTATTAATAATATTTATTTGGTAGTGACATATTATTCGGCTTTAATGGTATCTGGTTTTTCAAGAAATGAATTAAATTCATATATTAATAATTTATTTCTTTTTTTTTTAGTTCATATTTTGTTAATATAAATATTATGGGGGATAAGCTCTTTAATATATTTTTATAATTTTTTATTTTTTAATTTTTGTTGGTTTTGAAATAACTATCATTTTAAGTTTGTTAAAATTTTATTTAGTTAATTTTTAATTTTTATTTATTTAAATATTTTATTGAAATTATTTATTTAATTATTTATTTGTCTATAATTATGATGTAATTAGTAATTGTTTTATTTATTTTTTAATAATTTTGCTTATATTTTAAAAAGAACTAGGCAAAATTAATTCCCGCATGTTTATCAAAAACATCTTTTCTTGTATAAAATATGAAATATGGCCTGCCCACTGATTAATTTTGAAGGGCCGCGGTATTTTGACCGTGCAAAGGTAGCATAATCATTAGTCTTTTAATTGTAGACTGGTATGAATGGTTGGACGAGGAATAAACTGTTTCTTATTATTTTTTTTTTGAATTTAATTTTTGAGTTAAAAAGCTTAAATTTATTTATGGGACGAGAAGACCCTATAGAGTTTTATATTTTATATACTTATTTTGTTTGATTAAATATTTATTTTGTATTATAATTTATTTTGTTGGGGTGATAGGAAGAATTAATTAACTCTTTTTTATATTTATACACTTATTTGTGATATATTGATCCATTCTTGTTGATTATAAGATTGAATTACCTTAGGGATAACAGCGTAATCTTTTCTGAGAGTTCTTATCGATGAATAGGTTTGCGACCTCGATGTTGGATTAAGATTTAATTTGGGTGTAGAATTTCAATTTGTTTAGGTCTGTTCGACCTTTAAAATCTTACATGATCTGAGTTCAAACCGGTGTAAGCCAGGTTGGTTTCTATCTATAATTAATTTTATATCTTAGTACGAGAGGACCAGATATTTGAAATAATTTTATTTATTTGATTATTATTAATTTATTACTATTTTGGCAGATAAGTGCAATGGATTTAGAATCTTTTAATGTAGATTTTTCTACAATTAGTATTTATGTTAAAGGAAATTTTTAGTTTATTTATTATTTTTATTTTATTAGTTATTTTCGTAATAGTAGGTGTTGCCTTTTTGACTTTATTGGAACGAAAAGTTTTAGGATATATTCACATTCGTAAAGGTCCTAATAAGGTTGGGTTTATTGGTATTTTACAACCTTTTAGAGATGCTATTAAGCTTTTTACTAAGGAACAAACATTTCCTTTTTTATCTAATTATTTATGTTATTATTTTGCTCCTATTTTTAGATTATTTTTATCTTTATTGGTTTGATTTATTATTCCTTATTTTACTGGTTTTATTTCTTTTGAATTAGGTTTATTATTTTTTCTTTGTTGTACTAGATTGGGTGTATATACTGTTATAATTGCTGGTTGATCTTCTAATTCTAATTATGCATTATTAGGGGGTTTACGTGCAGTGGCCCAAACTATTTCTTATGAAGTTAGATTAGCATTAATTTTATTATCTTTCGTTTTTTTGGTTGGTAGTTATAATTTATTAAAGTTTTATGATTTTCAAACTTATATATGAATAATTTTTTTTACTTTTCCTTTGGCAATAGTATGATTTACTTCATGTTTAGCTGAAACTAATCGTACCCCCTTTGATTTTGCTGAGGGGGAATCTGAATTAGTTTCGGGTTTTAATGTTGAGTATAGAAGAGGAGGTTTTGCATTAATTTTTTTAGCTGAATATGCTAGAATTTTATTTATGAGTATATTGTTTTGTATTATTTTTTTAGGTGGAGATATAAATTCTATATTTTTTTATTTTAAGCTTTCTTTTATTTCTTTTATATTTATTTGGGTTCGTGGAACAATACCTCGTTTCCGTTATGATAAATTAATGTATTTAGCTTGAAAAGGATTTTTACCACTTTCATTAAATTATTTATTATTTTTTTTGGGAATTAGGATTTATTTATTTTTATTATTGATTTAAGTGTATTAATTTAAGTAAAGTTAATAGAAGATTTGAACTTCTTTCTTATGCTTTCAAAACATACACTTTTCTTTAAAGCTTTTTAACTTATTTATTTAAATTATCTCATATTTTTGTTGTTATTGGATTAATAATATAATATATAAAATATAATACTGTTAAAATTTGTCCTGTAATAATATAAGGATCTTCTACTGGTCGTGCTCCAATTCATGTTAATAAAATTACAATTCTTCTTATTGATCAGAATAAGATTTGATTAATTGGATAAAATTGTATACCTCGGAAGTTTGAATTATATAATGGTATAATAAATAAGATTGCAATAGACATTACTAATGCAATAACTCCACCTAATTTATTAGGAATTGACCGTAAGATAGCATATGCAAATAGAAAATATCATTCTGGCTGAATGTGGATTGGGGTAACTAATGGATTTGCTGGGATAAAATTGTCTGGATCTCCTAAAATATAAGGTTCTTTTAATGATAATACTGTTAATAATATAATTAAAATGATAAATCCTACAATATCTTTAATTGTAAAATAAGGATGAAACGGAATTTTGTCAATATTTCTATTTAATCCTATTGGATTATTTGATCCTGTTTGATGTAAAAATAGTAAATGTACTATTACTGCTGCTGTTACAATAAACGGTAATAGGAAATGGAATGTGAAGAATCGATTTAATGTTGCATTATCTACTGCGAAACCCCCTCATACTCATTGTACAAGATCAATACCTAAATATGGAATTGCTGATAATAAATTAGTAATTACTGTTGCTCCTCAAAATGATATTTGACCTCATGGAAGTACATATCCTATAAAAGCTGTTGCTATTGTTAAAAATAAAATAATTACACCAACTGATCAGGTATGAATAAATTTATATGATCCATAATAGATTCCTCGTCCAATATGTAAATAAATACATACAAAAAATATTGATGCTCCATTTGCGTGTAACGTTCGTAGTAATCATCCATAATTTACGTCTCGGCAAATGTGAGCTACTCTTGAAAATGCCATTTCGATATTTGGGCAATAATGTATAGCTAAAAATAAACCTGTAATGATTTGCATTACTAAACATAATCCTAGTAGTGATCCAAAGTTTCATCAGGTTCTAATATTTGATGGTGCTGGTAAATCAATTAAGGCATTATTTGCAATTTTGAATAATGGGTGTATAATTCGTATAGGTTTATTCATTAATTTATTTGTCGTAATGGTCCTTTTGAAATATTTGTAATTTTTACTACTGCAATAAGTGTTAAAAATAAGTAGGATGCTAATATAATTGTAATTAAATTTGTAGGCTGATTATATAATTTTATTAATGAATTTAATATTTCATTTTCTATATTATATATATTATCATGTAATGTAATTTCTATATTATTAATTATTTGATTTGAATTAATTAAAAATATTAAAATAATAATAATTGTAATAGTAATAATGATTATTTTTATTGATATATAAAATATTTCATTTGATGCTAGTCTTGTAACATAAATAAATAATACTAATATTCCTCCTAAGAAAATTAGGAATAGGATATATGAAAATCAAAATCTTTGAGATATTAAACCTCTTATTATACATATAATAATTGTTTGAATTAGTAATATTAATCCTATTGCTAGGGGATGATTTATTTGTGTAAATATTATTCTTGTAGTTAATATTATAATTAAAATATTTTTAATTTCAGAGAATAGTTTATTTTAAAATATTAGTTTTGGGAATTAATGAAAAGATATATTATCTTTTCTCTGAAGTTTTAAAAGTATTACTTATTTTTGGTTTACAAGACCAATATTTTTTTTTAAATTATTAAAACTTAATGATAATTATTATTTTTTCTATTATATTTTTTTGTGGTATTTGGGTTTTTTCTTCTAATCGTAAACATTTACTTATTACATTGTTGAGTTTAGAATTTATTGTTTTAGTATTGTTTTTGATATTATATATATACTTAAATGGATTTAATTATGAATTATTTTTTAGAATGGTTTTTTTAACTTTTTCTGTTTGTGAAGGTGCTTTGGGCTTATCTATTTTAGTTTCAATAATTCGTAGATATGGTAATGATTATTTTCAATCTTATGTTATATTGCAATGTTAAAATTTTTAATATATTTAATTTTTTTAACCCCTCTGTGTATATTATATAATTCTTGATGAATAATTCAGTCTTTAATATTTTTATTATGTTTTTTATTTATATTTTCTATATCTAATTTATTTTGTTGAGGTAATTTAAGTTATATATTTGGTTGTGATTTAATTTCTTTCGGTTTAATTTTTTTAAGATTGTGGATTTGTGTATTAATAGTAATGGCCAGAGAATCAATTTTTCGTTATAATTATTATAATAATTTTTTTTTATTTATTATTATTATTTTGATAATTATACTTTATTGTACCTTTAGTAGAGTAAGATTATTTTCTTTTTATTTATTTTTTGAGGGTAGATTAATTCCCACTTTATTTTTAATTTTAGGTTGAGGATATCAACCTGAACGTCTCCAAGCTGGTATTTATTTATTATTTTATACTTTATTAGCATCCCTTCCTTTATTAGTTGGTATATTTTATATCTATAATTATTTGGGTTTATTATATATTCCTTTATTAGATTGTTTTTATTTTAATAATTTATTTTATTTGTGTATAATTATGGCATTTTTGGTAAAAATACCTATATTTTTGGTTCATTTATGATTACCTAAAGCTCATGTTGAAGCTCCTGTATCAGGTTCAATAATTTTGGCTGGTGTATTATTAAAACTTGGTGGTTATGGATTATTACGTGTTTTTGTAATTTTATTGAGTTTATCTTTATTTAATTATATTTGAATTTCAATTAGATTGGTTGGTGGTATTATTGTTAGATTAATTTGTATACGACAGACTGATTTAAAGTCTTTAATTGCATATTCTTCTGTGGCTCATATAGGTATTGTTATTGGTGGTTTAATAACCTTAAATTATTGGGGATTTTGTGGATCTTATATTTTAATAATTGCTCATGGGTTATGTTCTTCTGGATTATTTTGTTTGGCTAATATTTCTTATGAACGTTTAGGTAGTCGTAGTTTACTAATTAATAAAGGTTTAATAGTATTTATACCTAGAATAACAATATGATGATTTTTATTAAGATCTTGTAATATGGCAGCACCACCTTCATTAAATTTGTTAGGTGAAATTAGATTATTAAATGGTTTATTGGGTTGATCATGATTAACTATATATACTTTAATTTTTTTATCTTTTTTTAGTGCTGCTTATACTTTATATTTATACTCTTATAGACAACATGGTATATATTATTCTGGTATTTATTCTTGTTCTTTGGGGTATTTACGTGAATATTTATTATTATTTTTACATTGATTTCCTTTAAATTTATTAATCTTAAATAGTGATATTGTTTCATTTTGATTATAACGGGTACTTAAGTAGTTTAATATAAAATGTTGATTTGTGGTGTCAGTGATATAATTAATTTATCTTAGGTTATGAAACATTTATCAATTTGCTTTATTAGATTTATTTTTTTATTTATTTTTAGATTATTTTTAGTTTATTTAAGTTTTTATTTTATTATAAATGGTATTATTTATTTTATTGAATGGGATATTATTAGTTTAAATTCTGGTTCTATTGTTATAACATTTTTATTTGATTGAATATCTTTAATATTTATGGGGTTTGTATTTTTTATTTCTTCTTTAGTAATTTTATATAGTGATGATTATATATTAGGAGATATTAATATTAATCGATTTATTTTATTGGTTCTTATATTTGTTATGTCAATAATGTTTTTAATTATTAGTCCTAACTTGATTAGAATTTTACTTGGTTGAGATGGTTTAGGTTTAGTTTCTTATTGTTTAGTAATTTATTATCAGAATATTAAATCTTATAATGCTGGTATAATTACTGCACTTTCTAATCGAGTAGGTGATGTTTGTTTATTAATAGCTATTGCTTGAATATTAAATTTTGGTAGATGGAATTATATTTATTATTTAGAACTATTGAAAGGTAATTTTGAGATAGAAATCATTTCTTTTCTTGTTGTTTTGGCAGCTATAACAAAGAGAGCTCAAATTCCATTTTCTTCTTGATTACCTGCTGCTATAGCTGCTCCTACTCCAGTTTCTGCTTTGGTTCATTCATCTACTTTAGTTACTGCTGGAGTTTTTTTATTAATTCGATTTAGAGTTGTTTTTGGGGATTGATTAAATAATTTTCTTTTATTAATTTCTGGTTTAACAATATTTATAGCTGGTTTAGGAGCAAATTTTGAATATGATTTAAAAAAAATTATTGCTTTATCAACCTTAAGACAATTGGGTTTAATAATAAGTATTTTATCAATAGGATTTTCTATTTTGGCTTTTTTTCATTTATTAACACATGCATTATTTAAGGCTTTATTATTTATATGTGCAGGTATAATTATTCATGTTATAAAGGATTCTCAGGATATTCGTTTTATAGGTAATTTATCTATTCAAATACCTTTAACTTGTACTTGTTTATGTATTTCTAATTTTGCTTTATGTGGTATACCATTTTTGGCTGGATTTTATTCTAAAGATTTAATTTTAGAGATAGTTTCTCTGAGATATGTAAATATTTTTGGTTTTTTTTTGTTTTTTTTTTCTACTGGTTTAACTGTTTGTTATTCATTTCGTTTATTTTATTATACTTTATGTGGTGATTTTAATATATTAAGTATATTTAATATATATGAAGATAGATTAAATATAATTAGGGGTATATTAGGTTTATTATTTATAGCTATTATAGGGGGTTCTTTTCTTAGTTGATTAATTTTTCCTACTCCTTTATTAATCTGTTTACCTTTTTATTTAAAAATATTAGTATTGTTTGTTAGATTCTTAGGGGGTTGATTTGGATATGAAATTTCTAAAATTAATATTGGTAATAAGTTAATATCTATTAAGTTTTATTTATGTTCAAGATTTATAGGTTCTATATGATTTATACCTTATATTTCTACTTATGGAATATCTAATATTCCTTTATCTTTAGGATATAAATCATTCAAGGTATTTGATTCTGGTTGAAGAGAATACTTTGGTGGTCAAGGTATATATATAATATTTATATATATAGGAAAAGTTAATCAGTGATGACAATATAATAATTTAAAGTTTTTTCTTATATTTTTTGTAATGTGAATTGTTGTAATAATATTTATACTAATGATTTAAACTTAAATAGCTTATGTTTTAGAGCATAACATTGAAGATGTTAATGAGGTTATATTTAATCTTTAAGTACTTATTTATAAAAGATTTCTTTATTTCTATAGTGAAAATATAGTGTTTTTAAATTTTAAACTATATAAATGAAAGAAATGTAAACGGAATTTAACCGCTAAAGTAATAAGTTAGCAGCTTTTACTTGTTCTACACATTTCCTTAACTGGAATTTTAAATTCAATTTTATTATTAACAGTAATATACCTCTTTTTGGTTTCAGTTAAAATAAGGATAATATTATTATCTAAATATCAGGTCGAAACTGATTGCAATTATTTGCTTCTTATTTAAGATAGATTGAATAATCAATACTTTTTGAATGCAACCCAAATGTTATATTTAACTACTATCCTATGATGCTCATTCTAGAGATCCTTGATTTCATTCGTGGTATAATCCTGCTAATAAAATTAGTAGAAATATTGTTCTAATAATTATTCATATTATAATTCTTGATATATATAAAATGATTGTCATTGGTAATAACAATGCAATTTCTACATCAAAAATTAGGAAAACAACTGCAATTAAAAAAAATCGTAATGAGAAAGGTAGTCGTGCTCTTGATTTTGGGTCAAATCCACATTCAAATGGGGATCTTTTTTCACGATCTTCAATTTGTTTTTTTGAAAGTAAAGTTGCTAATATTATAATGATTGTAGATAATAGTATAATTATTATAATAGAATAACTTGTTAATATAATTATTTATCTTGTTGTTATACAAACTTTTTGATTGGAAGTCAAATATACTATATTATATTAGATAAATTATATTATCTTCCTCATCAATAAATTGAGATATATAAGAATAATCATACAACATCTACAAAGTGTCAATATCAAGCCGCTGCTTCAAATCCAAAATGATGATTTGATGAAAAATGTAAAATTAAATGTCGTAGTATGCATGTTAATAAAAATGTAGTACCAATAATTACGTGTAATCCATGAAATCCTGTTGCAATAAAAAATGTTGATCCATATACTGAGTCTGCAATAGTAAAAGGCGCTTCTATGTATTCATAGGCTTGTAATATAGTAAAGTAGATTCCTAAAATTACTGTGAAAAATAAACCTTGTAGTGCTTGGTTATAATTATTTTCTAGTAATCCATGATGCGCTCATGTAACAGTTACTCCTGATGCAAGTAAAATAGCTGTATTTAATAATGGAATTTGTATTGGGTTAAAAGGATAAATACCTATTGGTGGTCATAATGAACCAATATCAATAGTTGGTGACAAACTTCTATGAAAGAAAGCTCAAAAAAAAGATACAAAGAAAAATACCTCTGAAATAATAAATAGAATTATACCTCATCGTAATCCTTTTGTTACTATTTTAGTGTGTAATCCTTGATATGTACCTTCTCGTACAATATCTCGTCATCATTGAATTATTGTTAATAATATAATAATTATCCCAATTATTAATAATTCTTGATTATATTGATGAAATCATTTAATTATTCCAGTTATTGTTACTATTGCTCCAATTGCCCCTGTTAATGGTCAAGGTCTTTGATCAACTAAGTGAAATGGGTGATTTGCATGACTTGTCATTTAATTTACTTCTCTAGAATATAAAGTTCTTAAAACTGCAAATACATAAGATTGAATAATAGCTACTGCCGATTCTAAAATTAATAGTGCAATCTGAGTTCTAATTAATAATGTTAATATTATATAATTTAATGATGGTCCTGTATTCCCAAGTAATGTTAATAATAAGTGACCAGCAATTATATTAGCCGCTAATCGTACTGCTAGAGTACCAGGTCGAATTATATTTCTAATTGTTTCAATACATACTATAAATGGTATTAAAACTGCTGGAGTACCTTGTGGTACTAGGTGAGCAAATATATGTTGTGTATTATTAATTCAACCAAATAATATAAATCTAATTCATAAAGGTAAAGCTAGTGATAATGTTAATACTATATGTCTTGTTCTAGTGAAAATATAAGGAAATAATCCTAAAAAGTTATTAAATATAATTATTGAGAATAATGAAATAAAAATAAAAGATGCTCCTTTATTAATATTTTTTATTCCAAGTAGTGTTTTAAATTCTATATGTAGATTTATTAATAATTTATTTCATATAATGTGATGACGGGATGGAATTAATCAAAATCTTATTGGAATAATTAGTAATCCTAGGAAAGTTCTTATTCAGTTTAATGATAAATTTATTATACTTGTTGACGGATCAAAAACTGAAAATAAGTTTCTTATCATTTTCAGTTTATAATTTTAATATTAATTATTTTTTTTTCTGTTAATAATTTAGTTGGAATATGTGAAAAATAATTAATAAAATTAAATAATATAAATATAATTAGAAAAAAAATAAATAATGTTAATCATCTTAATGGTATTATTTGTGGAATAGAAAAATATTCTTCAGAATAATTTTATTTTGACAAAATAATGTTATATATTTTAACTAAATTTTCTCATCAGAAGTAATTGCTAAATTACTATAATTTGGTTTAAGAGACCATTACTTGCTTTCAGTCATCTGATGATTCATTTATTTTAAAAATTCAGTTAATAAATCTATTCGTGGAAATGCTTTCAATAACAATTGGTATAAATCTGTGATTTGCCCCACAAATTTCAGAGCATTGACCATATAATACACCAGGTCGATTAATTAGAAAACTAATTTGATTTAGACGACCTGGTGTAGCATCAGCTTTTACACCAAGACTTGGAATTGTTCATGAATGTAATACATCTGCTGCTGTTACAATAACTCGAATAAATGTATTTATTGGTAATGCAGCTCGATTATCCACATCTAGTAATCGAAATATATTATTTTCTAATTCATTTTGAGGAATTATGTATGAATCAAACTCAACTTTAGCAAAATCAGAATATTCATAGCTTCAATATCATTGATGGCCAATAGTTTTTAATGTAACTGTTGGTGTATTAATTTCATCTATTAAATATAAAAGTCGTAATGATGGTACTGCAATAAAAATTAAAATTACTGCAGGTGCAATAGTTCATGCTAACTCAATTATCTGACCTTCTAATAAAAATCGATTAATATATTTATTGAAAACTATTGCAATTATTATATATGATACTACTATTAAAATTATAATAATAATTATAAGAGCATGATCATGAAAATAAATTAATTGCTCTATAATAGGTGATGCTCTATCTTGTAAATTTATATTAGCTCATGTTGTCATTTAATTCTAATAAAAGTTTATTACTTTATATATAGAGCTTAAATCCATTGCACTTATCTGCCATATTAGAATAATTTAATTAGTAATAGTCGGTAATTCTGAATAACTATGTTCTGCAGGTGGTAGATTTTGTAATCATTCAATAGAATTTCTAGTTTGTGTTGGAAATAAAATTTGTCGATTAGATCTTATTCTTTCTCATATAATAAAAATAAATATTAATACTCCAACAAATGAAATTATTGACCCAATTGATGATACTACATTTCAAGCTGTATATGCATCTGGGTAATCTGAATAACGTCGTGGTATACCAGCTAATCCGAGAAAATGTTGTGGAAAGAATGTTATATTTACTCCTGTAAATATAATTGCGAATTGTGCTTTTAATCATTTTGGGTTTATAGTTAAACCTCTAAATAATGGATATCATTGAATAAAACCTGCTATAATTGCAAATACTGCCCCTATTGATAGTACATAATGGAAATGGGCTACTACATAATAAGTATCATGAAGAACAATATCAATTGATGAATTAGCTAATACTACTCCTGTTAAACCTCCAACAGTAAATAAAAAAACGAAACCTAATGATCATAAACATGGAGCACTATAAGATAATTGAGATCCATATACTGTAGCTAATCAACTAAAAATTTTAATTCCTGTTGGTACTGCAATAATTATAGTAGCTGATGTAAAGTATGCTCGTGTATCAACATCTATTCCTACAGTAAATATATGATGTGCTCATACTACAAATCCTAATAAACCAATTGCCAATATTGCAAAAATTATTCCTAAATTTCCAAATGCTTCCTTTTTACCACTTTCATGACAAATAATATGAGAAATTATCCCGAATCCTGGTAAAATAAGAATATATACTTCAGGGTGACCAAAAAATCAAAATAAATGTTGATATAAAATTGGATCTCCTCCTCCTGCTGGATCAAAAAATGATGTATTTAAGTTACGGTCAGTTAATAATATTGTAATTGCTCCAGCAAGAACTGGTAATGATAATAATAATAATAAGGCTGTAATTCCTACTGATCAAACAAATAGTGGGATTCGTTCTGGTTTTATATTAATGGGTTTTATATTAATAGTTGTTGAAATAAAGTTAACAGCTCCTAAAATTGATGATACACCAGCAAGATGTAAAGAAAAAATTGCTAAATCAACTGATGCTCCGGCATGTGCAATACCTCTTGCTAATGGTGGGTATACCGTTCAACCTGTCCCCGCGCCTCTTTCCACTATACTACTTGCTAATAGTAATGTTAGTGAAGGAGGTAATAATCAGAATCTCATATTATTTATTCGTGGAAATGCTATATCTGGAGCGCCTAGTATTAAAGGTACTAATCAATTTCCAAATCCACCAATTAAAATTGGTATTACTATAAAGAAAATTATAACGAAAGCATGTGCAGTTACAATAACATTATAAATTTGATCATCTCCAATTAATGAACCTGGTTGACCAAGTTCAGCACGAATTAATATACTTAATGATGTTCCTACTATACCTGATCATGCACCAAAAATGAAATATAAAGTTCCAATGTCCTTATGATTAGTTGAAAATATTCATCGTTTCAAAGTAAGTAGAATGGCTGAGGTTTAATAGGTGATAGATTGTAAATCTATTAAGGAGAATTTTCTCTTCTACTAAAAATTTAAGCTTTATATTCATATTTGTATGATAATAGAATGCAATTCTATAGGAGTAAGATGATTACTAAGGCTTAAAGAAATTTAATCTTTATTTATAGCTTTGAAGGATATTAGTTTAAAATTTAACTTAAAGCCTTATTAAACTTTAAAAAATGTTAATTATTAATGTGCATAAAGTTAAACCTAATATAGAAATTGATAATAAAATCATAATTGCTGGTATAGTTTTGTTATTATGAAATTGAATATTTCATTTTGGTTCAATATATAAAATCATAAAACTTGCATAACAGATTCGTAAGTAGTAGTATAATGTTATAAGGGATATAATTACTATTACCGAAATAATAAAGTTTATTTCGGTAATAATTATGTGTTGAATAATAATTCATTTTGGTAAAAATCCTAGAAATGGTGGTAAACCACCTAATGATAATAAGGAGGTAAATATCAAAAATTTAATTGTAGTTATTTCATTTCCCAACAAAAATGTGTGATTGATAAATGAAATGTTATATGATTTAACAATCATAATAATTGTTAAAATTAATATTGAATAAATTATGAAATATATAATTCATAAATTTTCTCCAATTATTATTGATGCTAATATTCATCCTATATGATTAATTGATGAATAAGTTAAGATTTTTCGAATAGAAATTTGGTTTATACCACCAATAGACCCAATAATAACAGATATTAAAATTACAATTCATATAAATGTTCTTATGTTTAATGAATATGAAATTAATATTAAAGGGGCAATTTTTTGAATAGTTATTAAAATAAAACAATTATTTCATCTTAAACCTTCTATAATTCTTGGGAATCATCAATGGAAGGGAGCAGCACCTCCTTTTAGCAGGAGGGGTGAACTAATAATTATTGATGTTAAGTAATTATTAGATATATACAATTCTTCAACTATTGATTTTCTAATAACTAAAAATAATAAAGTTGATGAAGCTAAAGCTTGTACAATAAAATATTTTATTGACGCTTCTGTTGTATATACATTTTTGTTGGTTGATATTAAGGGGATAAATGAAAGTAAATTAATTTCTAGACCAATTCATGCCCCTAATCATGAATTAGATGAGATTGAAATTAATATACCTCTTATTAGTGTTGATAATAAGAGGATTTTTGTTGAATTGTTGGTCATTAGAGAAGAGAGGATTTCCTCTATAAATGGGGTATGAACCCATTAGCTTAATTTAGCTTACTTTTCTAGTATAATAAATTTTATTGTACATTTTGGTGTATGATGCACAAAAATTTTTGATATTTTAAGTAATAGTTTAATTCTATTAAATGTAATAAAGGTAATTCAAAATTACATTATTTATCCTATCACGATAATCCTTTTTTCAGGCACTTTATT